TCGATTCCTTGTTTCTTACTTGGTATTAGAGTTCGAATGAAAACCGCCCGATTGCAGGTAATGCCATAATTTTCGATTTTGTGAGGATCAATCAAATAATAAAAAGACTCTATAAAAGCAATGATAAATAGATACGAATAGAGCAAGAAAAGAAGGAAATAAAAAAACATAGTATAGAAAAGATATCCAAAATTATATAGAAATCACTATCCTACCCTTAGTTTTTATTTCCTTAATTTAATTGAATTTCGCTTGATTAGGGTAAAGTTCCTTAAAAACCTCTGCCTTTTTTAAAATATCTTGAACAGTTCCTGTAGGCTGAGCGCCTTTTTCAAGGAAATAGAGAATAGCGGGAACGTTTAAATAAGTTTGATTCTTGATCGGATCGTAAAAACCCACTTTCCGAAGATCTCTTCCTTCTCTTCGGGATCGAACATCAATTGCAACGATTCGATAGACGGCTCATCGGGATAGATGTAGATGAAAAAGACCCCCCCCCCKAGAACCGTATAGGAAGTTTTCTCTTCGTACGGCTCGAGAAAAAATGATTCGAAGTTTTGTCTATGGATAAAATTCTAATAAATAGGAAAGGAATCCGTAAAATAAATTAGCCTATAAATTAACTGATATTTATTTAGCACCCTTCCTGAAAAAAAATCATTTGTACTCATAACTCAAGTTGAATAATTCTCAAATATCTTAAAGATTTTTCTTTAAGATATTTTTTTATTGAGTGGTCTTTAACCCCCCTTTTGTCTCGTTTAAAATCTATTTGGATTCTTTATTCGGATCCGTGAGACAATTGAAGTGGTGTTTCCTTGTTCTGGGATCCTTTATCTTTGTTTTAAATCCTTGGGTTTAGACATTACTTCGGTGCTTCTTAATCCTTTCAAAATGGTAGCAACATACCCCTTTTGTGATTTCTTTCTATCAAAGAATCATACCGACGGTTGATTCGCGCGCGATACACTGTGGATCGAAAAAATTTTAGCCGTTCCAACAAATTTTTTTGAATTGAAAATTTGCTCGAATCGGATCCTTTCAATTTCTATATCGAAGATATACTTACAAAGTTGTTCCAATTTATTGATTGGCATTAACCCTAGATCGTTGCCCCTGAGAAATTAATCAATACTTTCTACTCGAGCTCCATCATGAACTATTTACATTACACCCCAATAAAAAAAGAAGGGTTCTAGTAGAATAGAACAAACGACGTCGAGCCAAGAGCACCTTCATTCCTATATAAAATGGTGGATGTAAGAATAAGAATCCACACCAGATCGTGTCCTTCAAGTCGCACGTTGCTTTCTACCACATCGTTTTAAACGAAGTTTTACCATAACATTCCTCTAATTTGGAACCAGTATGGAATTGATTCAATTATGGAATCATGAATAGTCATTGGTTCAGTCGGTACAGAGACATAGTAATTTATATTTTTTCTTATCTACATAGATAAGAAATATTTTTCTGAAAAAATCTTAGCAAGACCCCGGCTTTTTTGTATGAATGGAACATTTTTCTATAAATCTCTATCTAAAAAAAAATATCTAATAGAAATATGCAGAAATATAAATATAGAAATACCATAACTAACAGAAATAACACGAATAAATAAATTCTATTTGACTCTGCCTCTTCAAGTGACTCAATAAGATAGACTGACCCATTTCCAACTTCCCAAAGATTCAACCCATAAGGAATCATTACAAATCTTCATAATTGAAAAAGTTTCCTACTTATACATCATTATTTGAGTCAAGTTTTACAGTAAAGACTATATTTGATTATCATAAGAAAGATAAATCTCTGTTTCTTTTCGAATCGAATTGTCAATGATTTAAAGCAAATAAGCTAAATAGATCGAACAATAAAAATAAATATCATTGTTAAATATTTAAATTTTAATATTTTAGGGATGCAAATTCTTTTTAACAAAAATAGAAAGACTATTGTCACTGAAATAGGATAACAATACATACCTATAGGCTAAGCACTTCCTCGTTTTATATGTATTTTCATATTTTGTTTAACCTGAGGTTAAGTAATCTTTCTGCAACTGTGATCTATGTCCCATCTTATCTGGATCACAAAAGGATTCAGTTACATTTGCATGTCATTTGAACCAGATTTAGTTCAGTTTGTGAAAAACTGAGATATGATTACGAAAAGAATCATTCAAAATCAGAAAAGAAAGAAGAATTCTATTCTATCCAATATGAGGCCTTGAAACAGAATCTTGTTGAACAAAAAAGCTGTATTCGGATACAATGGATATGCTCTGGGACGGAAGGATTCGAACCTCCGAATAGCGGGACCAAAACCCGTTGCCTTACCACTTGGCTACGCCCCATTTATATTTTTATTGGACACTAATACTAATAAAGAATAATATTGGTATTAAGTGTTCGTCAATTCCAGTCCAACTATCTATATAAAATATTTATTCTTTATAGAATATATTATAGATTCGTGCTAAGATTTTGACATGTGTATATCTAGAATTCAACTGAATTTATTGATCATTACATATAATTCAATTAAGATATTGTATGAAAGTATGATTTCTTCTATTCTCCTTTGAGAATTGGAGGATTTTTGATTGGGCGGAAAAAGAAGGATTTTTTTGTCTACCTTACTTTCTTCATTTTTCCTTATATCAATAACTCAATCAAAATGCAATTATCTCGACGAACAAAATGTCTGTTATGCTTAATATCTTTAGTTTGATCTGTCTTAATTCTGCCCTTTATCCGAGTAGTCTTTTCTTCGCCAAATTGCCCGAAGCCTATGCTTTTTTGAATCCAATCGTAGATGTTATGCCAGTAATACCCCTGTTCTTTTTTCTTTTAGCCTTTGTTTGGCAAGCTGCTGTAAGTTTTCGATAAGATCTTTAATACTATCCTAGAAAATTCATGATTTATTCGAGAAAAATTATAACAATTGATAAGATCAAATAAGTCTGACAGTATGAACCTTCGATTCAAACATTGAAATTCTTGGATAGCTGCGAGAAATCTGGTTCACTCCATTTCCCGATTCTAACCCTTTTTCCGGCGAAATACCTTATTAGGTTAGGGTCCCTTACAATATCTAATTGTAGGTATGAAAGTGATTTGCGGTAATCAAAGACTCTTATTACAAATTTCAACTTCATTTGAATTTCTGAACATTCTTTTCTATTTCTAGAATTCATTTCTTGGTGTCAAAATAGGATATGTGATATAAAAATGGAGGATCTATTATCTTTTCTCGTTTTCCTTTTTCAAAAAATGATCTTGGAGGTTGTGTAATGCTTACTCTCAAACTTTTCGTTTACACAGTAGTAATATTCTTTGTTTCTCTCTTCATCTTTGGATTCCTATCCAATGATCCAGGACGTAATCCTGGACGTGAAGAATAAAATAAAAATTTCGTTTTTCTTGCTTGATTTTACAATTTTCTTAAGATTTTCTTTTATCTATTCCACACGTTTAACTAGTAAAAAAATAAAAAGGGGGTTGCGAAATTTGAAAGAAAAAAATGGAAAGTCATCAACGGAAACGGAAAGAGAGGGATTCGAACCCTCGGTACGAATAACTCGTACAACGGATTAGCAATCCGCCGCTTTCGTCCACTCAGCCATCTCTCCCAATTGAAAAAGATAATTACTATCTTACATTACACATCAAGTAAGGATTAAAGAAAGTATTTCTTTGACATTCTTTATCGTTATTATAGAATTAGCAATTCCATTTAGATGCTCGAAAGATCCAAATAGAAAGATAAATAAAGAAGACCTTCTTGCTTTTATTTTGTTCGAAGTGCCTTTTGGGCCTGGCCCGGTCAATACCCAGCCGGGCCTTTTTTTGTTCCAACAAATTCCCTTTATTTATAGGCAATATAAATAAGATACCCAATTTGGTATCTGTGTAACAATTTACGTTCTGGGGTTTACATATACTTATAATTTTTGTTATAATGGAATTTGAGAAGGATTTTTGATTCAAAAGAATCCATACTGATTAAGTATGTATCAATAGAAAAGTGAGGGGAAGTTTTTCGGCATTGTGTGTTTTGAGATACTATACAATCAATCGAAGGGGTGGATCAAATACAATAAAAAGGGTAAAAATCAAAAGGGTAAAAAGGGTTTATTTTCTAATTTTTCTAAATTTAGAAAAAGTATTAAAAAAAGGATGCAAATACAATAAACTAAAGTTTAGTAATCCAACCCAAAAAGGGACAATTTTATCCTATTGTGTCTCGTTTTGGCGGCATGGCCGAGTGGTAAGGCGGGGGACTGCAAATCCTTTTTCCCCAGTTCAAATCCGGGTGCCGCCTCATCAACAAACGAATCGAATATAGACTTGCGAGAATCTCTGAGTGTTCAGGCATTGAATCACTATTAGATTGAGATTGGATGGATAATTTACTTTTTTATAGAAAAAGTGAAAAAAAAAATCATTTTTCCCCTCCTCAAGAGTATAATATACTATCTCCCAACTGCTTCAGAGAGACAATCGGGAAAGGGTACGGATTAGATCCAATAGGAAAGAAAAGTATGTAATAGATAGCAATTTCGCTATTTTTACTTATGAAGGCAAAAAAAAGGAATGGGCCCTCTTATTTTATTACTACATGTTCCATTAGTAACATTCCTTTGTGGTGTCATTGTGTATTTTACTTTTGTTTAGTCTTTGCCGATTAGAAATCATATCATATAGTAATTTTTTAGAAATGGATTTATTTGATTGGTTCATCAATAGTGTTTGGCCAGAATCCCTTTTTGACTCTGGACCATTGATTCTACTATTATTAGTGAGCAATAATGGAATAATTCTATCATAGAGATAAGGGACATAATTCACATGGATATAGTAAGTCTCGCTTGGGCTGCTTTAATGGTAGTCTTTACATTTTCCCTTTCACTCGTAGTATGGGGAAGAAGTGGACTTTAGAAGAACTCCTAATTTAGTTGAGGAATGAAACGGTATCAATTGTTTTATAGATCGTTCTGCAACGCATTTTTTTATTTGAATTGAAATAATTTTCAAATAAAAATATCTTCATTTCGAAATTCCATTGGATTCTAGTGGAGAAATGTATTCTATAACAGTAAAAATAACAGTAAAACGATTATTTCAGATTGATCGGAATAAATAGATGTATCAAAGAATTGGGTCCTACGTCAATTCCATATATGGATTAATAACTACAGATATTGAAGATAAAAGCTAATATAGTACCAACTTTATTAGAAAGTCAAGTACAACTTTATACACTACAATAACACTCATAGAGAGTATGGTAAGAAATAAATTTATTTCTTACTTACCATACTCTCGGATCTCATAGAATACCGCCGATTATAGCCCGTTGATTTCATTTAAGACGCAAAAATAGAATCCTTTTCATTTGATTTCTTCAACTCTGGATCAGAAATCAGAAGTGAAGTTTCATTTAAAGTAATTAATCATTTTGACTGACTGTTTTTACGTAAATTATAAGTAGAAAAGCAGTAGGAACTAAAATGAAGAGTGCAGTAGCAATAAATGCAAGAATATTTACTTCCATAATCTCATCGTTTTTTTTATTTCACAATAGCTCGGGATTTAATCCCATAGAGATGATAAATCTTTCACCTGTCAATTCAATGAATGCATTCCCTATCGATGATCTTGAATCGGATCAATATCATGAATAACAATATCTGAGCTATTAAATTAATTCGTCGTCGAGAATTGAATAGTATAACATACGAAGATCTTTTATCCATACCGAATCCAAGATTGGATTCCCGGCCCAATCCAAAATTCCTTTATTTATCCTTCTTTTCTATAACCTACCTTAGGTCTTCCTTGTAGAACCATCAAATGAAGTAGCATCTAACCACCCGTCCGTTTCCATTAACTACAAAACCCCAACAAACAATACAAAGCGAAGTGGAAAAAGAGAGGAATTAGGTTCTAAACGCCGTTTTTTTAATGATCCAATTTTCTTTAGAAGTATGATAAAGATGAGTCGCGGGAGCAAAGATGGAATATTCTATCAACTTCACTATTTTAGTTATTTTTATTTTAGTTTAGGGTTTGTTCTTTCTTCGACAGAATCCTGAAAAAAAAGGGGGGAAAGACCTTCGGAATTAAATTATGCTCTCTATCCCTTATTTCACAGAAAATGGAGAGGCGAATTGATGTATTTATTGGATCCGTCGGGACTGACGGGGCTCGAACCCGCAACGTCCGCCTTGACAGGGCGGTGCTCTTGCCTATTGAACTACAATCCCAGGGGAATCAGAAGGGATCTAGCAGAAAATTTCGATTCTTTTTTATTCTCTCGTATCAGGTATTTCTTAAGAACAAGAGGGTTCTACCATCTGATGGTAGATTAGCGAATTGTTGGGCCGAGCTGGATTTGAACCAGCGTAGACATATTGTCAACGAATTTACAGTCCGTCCCCATTAACCACTCGGGCATCGACCCAACGCCTAATTGATTTTAGACGATTGAAAATATCATTCTTATGGGCATGATTTACCCCCAGAGGGACTTGAACCCTCGTTGTCTCCGTGAAAGAGAGAAGTCGTGAAACCGCTGGACCATAGGGGCCGAGGGTCCGCATAAGGAAAACACAAAAAATCGGATAGGTGCGGAGGGGCGGCCCCTTTAGGAGATGAATAGGATCAAACCGAAAGACTCGTTAACTATTCTGGGGGTTAATGGTAATCAAAGTTTACCATTAAACTATACAATCTTGAAACTTGAAAGAGAGAAAGACGAGAAAGACCAATGAAATAAAGTTTCTGAATCAAACCGAAAAACAATGGTCGAGAACTTTCTTTCTTCTTTCATATCTCCGCTTTACCCCCCCCCCCGGTTCCCAGTGAGGAACCAAAAGATTATTTTGGTCCACGCAATCCAATTATATTATGCCCTAAATTAGGCGTCAATTGACCACGTAAAGGAGAGAAAGAAGAGAAAGGAAAGCATTAAACAAGGCAAGAAAATGGTCGGACCGGACGAGGTATTTTTGCACGTGTTTAACGCTTAAGAAATAGCCATTCAGAGGGTTTTCTGGTATTCAATATTCAAGTAGATTAGAATATAAATACCGTTATACATTATAATATAAGAAACTGAATCAGTTTTGATATTCTAAAAAAAATCCTAAAACATAGTAAGCCTAAGTGGGAGAATTCTGTTTCTAGGACTGTTTTATCAATTCCGTTCCATTTGCATCTCTTAAAAATGCCAATTTAAGTTAAGTATAAATTTTTATTCCATCTATCTCATAGATTCCAGTCAAAGATTCATAGAATCGAAATTCCATCATTGTTAGATCTATAGGATTTGATGGATAATGAGCCAGCCAAAATGGTATTTATTTTTGTTTTTGTTTTTTGGAGAATTCGATATGGATGAGTATAAATCACTGCCAATTTCAAAAGAATCCGGGATAGACGCAATGTCCACAATACCTGGATTTAATCAGATACAATTTGAAGGATTTTGTAG